ATCCTTTATGGAAATGGCAAACCCACTCGAGGAATTTCTGACACAAGTATTCAATTAGTTCGAACTTGTTTAGTCTTGAATTGGGACCAAGACAACAAAAATTCTTCCCTCGAGGAGGTCCGGGCTTTCTTTGTTGAAGTAAGTACAAAGGGTTTGATTCAAGATTTCATAAGAATTGGCTTAGTGAAATCCCATATTTCATATATAAGAAAAAGGAATAATTCGCCAGATTCGGGATTGATCTCTGCAGATCACATGAATCCGTTTTATTCGATTTCGCCCAAGGCTGGCATTCTTCAACAATCACTTAGACAAAATCACGGAACTATTCGTATGTTCTTAAATCGAAATAAGGAATCCCAATCTTTGTTAATTTTATCATCATCTAATTGTTTTAGAATGGGTCCATTTAATCATGTAAAATATCACAATGTGATAAACAAATCAATAAAAAAAAATACTCTAATTACAATTAAAAATTCGTCGGGCCCCTTAGGAACAGCTACCCAAATTTCAAATTTTTATTCGTTTTTGCCTTTACTAACTTATAATAAGATCTCTTTAATTAAATATTTGCAACTTGATAACTTAAAATATATTTTTCAAGTAATTAACTCTTATTTAATCGATGAAAACGGAAAAATTTTTAATCTCGACCCATACAGTAACGTTGTTTTGAATCCATTCAAATTGAATTGGTATTTTCTTCATCAAAATTATCATCATAATTATTGTGAGGAAACGTCCACAATAATTAGTCTTGGACAATTTTTTTGTGAAAATTTATGTATAGCCAAAAAAGAACCGCACCTAAAATCGGGTCAAGTTTTAATTGTTCAAAGGGATTCTGTAGTAATAAGATCTGCGAAGCCCTATTTGGCTACTCCGGGAGCAAAAGTTCATGGGCATTACAGAGAAATTCTTTACGAAGGGGATACATTAGTTACATTTATATATGAAAAATCGAGATCCGGTGATATAACACAAGGTCTTCCAAAAGTAGAACAAGTTTTAGAAGTCCGCTCGATTTATTCAATATCGCTGAACTTAGAAAAGCGGATTAAGGGTTGGAACAAGTGTATAACAAGAATTCTTGGAATTCCTTGGGGATTCTTGATTGGTGCTGAGCTAACTATAGTGCAAAGTCGTATTTCTTTGGTTAATAAGATTCAAAAGGTTTATCGATCCCAGGGGGTGCAGATTCATAATAGGCATATCGAAATTATTGTACGTCAAATAACATCAAAAGTTTTGGTTTCCGAAGAGGGAATGTCTAATGTTTTTTTACCTGGAGAACTTATTGGATTGTTACGAGCAGAACGAACGGGGCGTGCTTTAGAAGAAGCAATCTGTTATCGAGCCGTTTTATTAGGAATAACTCGAGCATCTTTGAATACTCAAAGTTTTATATCCGAAGCAAGTTTTCAAGAAACTGCTCGAGTTTTAGCAAAAGCCGCTCTTCGGGGTCGTATCGATTGGTTGAAAGGCCTGAAAGAAAATGTTGTTTTAGGGGGGGTGATCCCCGCCGGGACCGGATTCAACAAAGGATTGGTGCATTGTTCACGGCAACATACCAACATTCTTTTGGAAAAAAAAACAAAGAATTTAGCTTTATTCGAGGGAGATATGAGAGATATTTTATTCTACCACAGGGAATTTTGTGACTCTTCTATTTCCAAATCTGACTTTTCTAGGATTTAATGATTTCTAATAGCGGACTATTTTTAATTTTATTTTTTATTTTATTGTTTGCTGTAGTCATTTGTTTTGGTAATTTGTTAACACTAATAAAGATAATAATGAATAAAAAAAAAATGGCTTGGTTCATGCATAAATGGCCATCCCTGGTACAAGAGAAGGTTCCATCGGAACAAAAATTTATTTTAGTTTGGGGTGCCCCCCTTTTTAAGTGTGAAAAGAAATGACAAAAAGATATTGGAACATCGATTTGGAAGAGATGATGAGAGCAGGAGTTCATTTTGGACATGGTACGAGGAAATGGAATCCTAGAATGGCACCTTATATTTCTGCAAAGCGTAAAGGTATTCATATTATAAATCTGACTAGAACTGCTCGTTTTTTATCAGAAGCTTGTGATTTAGTTTTTGATGCAGCAAGTAGGGGAAAACAATTCTTAATTGTTGGGACAAAAAATAAAGCAGCCGATTTAGTGTCGCGGGCTGCAATACGGGCTCGGTGTCATTATGTTAATAAAAAATGGCTCGGCGGCATGTTAACAAATTGGTCCACTACAGAAAAAAGACTTCATAAGTTTAGGGACTTGAGAACTGAACAAAAGACAGAGGGATTCAACCGTCTTCCGAAAAGGGATGCAGCTGTGTTGAAGAGACAATTATCTCGCTTGGAAACATATCTAGGCGGGATTAAATATATGACGGGATTGCCTGATATTGTAATCATCCTCGATCAGCAAGAAGAATATACGGCTCTTAGAGAATGTATCACTTTGGGAATTCCAACCATTTCTTTAATCGATACAAATTGTAATCCCGATCTCGCGGATATTTCTATTCCAGCAAATGATGACGCTATAGCTTCAATTCGATTCATTCTTAACAAATTAGTATTCGCAATTTGTGAGGGTCGTTCTAGCTATATACAAAATTCTTGATTAATAATAAGATAAATAAATCAATTTTTTTTGAGGGAGGGGCTCCCTGTATTTCGATTTAAAAAATCGGTTACTACTCCTGAATTGTACAAAAGAAAAAGAGAGAAAAAACTGGGGATATTGTGTGATTTGTTTAGTTGGGATCCAAAACTAAAATATAAAATTGAAGTCAATAAGTAAAAAAAAAGGGGGGGTCTTGAATCAAAATAATTTAAAGTTCTTATTTCTGTCAGAGGGCAATATGAATGTTTTATCATGTTCCATCAACACACTAATAAAAGAAGGGTTATATGAGATATCTGGTGTAGAAGTAGGCCAACATTTCTATTGGCAAATAGGGGGTTTCCAGGTCCATGCCCAAGTTCTTATTACTTCTTGGGTTGTAATTGCTATCTTATTAGGTTCCGCAGTTCTAACGATTCGCAATCCACAAACCATTCCAACTGACGGCCAAAATTTCTTTGAATTTGTCCTTGAATTCATTCGAGACGTGAGTAAAACCCAGATTGGAGAAGAATATGGTCCATGGGTTCCCTTTATTGGAACCCTGTTTTTATTTATTTTTGTTTCTAACTGGTCAGGAGCCCTTTTACCGTGGAAAATTATCCAGTTACCTCAAGGGGAGTTAGCAGCACCAACGAATGATATAAATACGACGGTTGCTTTAGCTTTACTCACATCAGTAGCCTATTTTTATGCGGGGCTTAGCAAAAAAGGATTAGGGTATTTTAGTAAATACATTCAACCAACCCCAATTCTTTTACCCATTAACATCTTAGAAGATTTTACAAAACCTCTATCACTTAGTTTTCGACTTTTCGGAAATATATTAGCCGATGAATTAGTCGTTGTTGTTCTTGTTTCTTTAGTACCTTTAGTGGTTCCTATACCTGTTATGTTCCTTGGATTATTTACAAGCGGGATTCAAGCTCTCATTTTTGCCACTTTAGCTGCGGCTTATATAGGTGAGTCTATGGAAGGTCATCATTAACGGTTTTTTTCAAATATTCTTTTTTAGATTAGCCCAATTAATTATAGAATAGTTGGTTTACGTTATGTAAGAAACACTTGTATATGTGATATTTGATATTGCCTAGGTATATATGAGTTAAAGATCTATATAATCTGAATCTGCTCTACTACTTTTGTGAATTTCTATTTCTATTTAGATAGGGATTCGATTAGAAGTTCTTCCTTTTTATCTGTGAATTGGCTGAAAAAATGATAAAAAAAGAACGAAGAATTCAAAAAATGGTTCATAAAAAATAAATGGCATAAAAAAGTCGTATATATATATATTATGGATATGGATTTTTAAAAATCCCGTGGATAGGAACTACTATCAAAGTAATTCTTATGATTCAATAATTTTATTATATTATTTCAATTAAAGTTTTTGGTTTTTTTGGCTGGATGAATCTTAGCGATTACTTAATTATAATTCCGTCCTAAGTCATTGAATGATTGTATCATTAACTATTTCTTTATTTTGGTGTGAGGAACTTATCATGAATCCACTGGTTTCTGCTGCTTCGGTTATTGCTGCTGGGTTGGCTGTTGGGCTTGCTTCTATTGGACCTGGAGTTGGTCAAGGTACAGCTGCGGGTCAAGCTGTCGAAGGTATCGCGAGACAACCTGAGGCAGAAGGAAAAATACGAGGTACTTTATTGCTTAGTTTGGCTTTTATGGAAGCTTTAACAATTTATGGCTTGGTTGTAGCATTAGCGCTTTTATTTGCGAATCCTTTTGTTTAATCCCAGAAATCACAAAATTCTGGATTTTTTTTTTTTTTAGTTTTTTTAATTCTATCAAGATTTAACTCCTACAATTATTCATTAAGACAACAATCCTTGGGAAGGACTAATTTGAGGATGGGGAATTAGCACATCGATTCGCTTTCTTCCTTCCCCTTATTCTTTTAGTTTAATAGAAACTTTTTTTTAAGGAGTGTTGCGAAAAAAGGAGGTTTAGGTTTTTTGAACTTGACATAAAACTTAGTCTCAAATTCTAGCTTAATTCTAATAAGTCTCATTATTATTATTGAAAATTAAAAATTTTGGAAAATACGTTTGTAAATAGAATAGGTTTTTTATTCTGTTTACAAATATCCAAATAGGTAAATTAAATTATTAAATTCAAATTTCTTTTTATTTTCAATAAAAAGAATAAAAAAAAAAGGACAGAGTTCTTTTTTTATAGTTTAGCTAGAAGAGGAGATTATATGAAAAATTTAACCGATTCTTTCGTTTACTTGGGTCACTGGCCATCCGCCGGGAGTTTCGGATTTAATACCGATATTTTAGCAACAAATCCAATAAATCTAAGTGTAGTTTTCGGTGTATTGATCTTTTTTGGAAAGGGAGTGTGT